CCTTTTGATATAATTGCTATGCTTAGTGTGTGACTCGTTGGTTTTTCTTAGGGGTAGGATGAAAAAAGACCAGCCCACTAGATCGGTCTGAAAACCAACTCATCACTTCGTATTATCTGAATCTAAAGAATCAGTCAAGATATGCTAAATTAGTCATATCTTTGTAACAACTGAAATTTTTTTGAAGAAACTTTCATTCTAAGTTTAAAACAAAATACAGAACAGAATAAAGTGTGGATAAATGGAAGGATGAGAGAAAGAGAGAAAAAATCTCAATGAAATGATATATAATTCCAATATGTAAGGTCTATGAGTCATCTCATCAAAAAAACAATGTAATAAAGCATCAATACTAATTGCATAATGAAATATTAAATGAATCGACCAATAGAAGAAAAAAATCAAGAGCTTCGAGCCAATAAAGACTAAGAAGGTTGACTCAAGAATAAATTTGATTGTGAGCTCCGTTGTAAAATTCTGACCTAAGCATTAAGTATGAAGTGGTGGGAACGATGAAACCTGTGAATACAAAAGATTTTATTAAACAAATGAATCTCACTGATTCACTAGTTGGGATGGCGAAATGAACCAGAAATCAATTCATCTATTTGGAGAAATCATGAACAAGCGCTACGACTAAAATAGAGATTGCAAGAGTAAATATTCGCCCGCGAAAACTTCCTCTTTTTTGACTATTTTTTTTGAATTAATAAACTTGGATAAAGGACAAAAGAAAATGAAAGATTTATTATTTATATATTTATTTAATTTATTATTTATTTTATATTTTTATTAAAATAAAACATTAGAAAAAAAACTATTTTTTATAAAAATCTTCTAATATCTATTCAAATGAATTGAAATTCAATTTTAAATCCTTTGATTCGCGAGGAGCTGGATGAGAAAAAACTCTCACGTCCAGTTCTGTAGTAGAGATGGAATTTCGAAACAACCATCAACTATAACCCCAAAAGAACTAGATTCCGTAGCCAACATAGAGGAAGAATGAAGGGAACAACTTATAATCCTATTTGTTTCGGTAAATATGCTCTTCAAGCACTTGAACCTGCTTGGATCACATCTAGACAAATCGAAGCAGGTCGACGCGCAATGACACGAAATGCACGTCGTGGTGGAAAAATCTGGGTCCGTATATTTCCAGATAAACCAGTTACAGCAAAAGCAGCTGAAACACGTATGGGTTCGGGGAAAGGATCCCTCAAATATTGGGTAGCTGTTGTTAAACCAGGACGAATACTATATGAAATGGGTGGAGTAAGCAAAAATATAGCTAGACGGGCTGTTTTAATAGCAGCATCCAAAATGCCTATCCGAACTCGATTTATTATTTCGGAATAAAAATGTAGAACCGACAGAAATGAATCTTGAGATGAATGAAACAAAACCGCAGGTTTCTTTTTTTAGACAAAGAATATTTCTTTTATTTTCTTCATCCTTTCTATTGAAAGAATAGACTCAAAAATTGATATGATTCAACCTCAGACCCGTTTAAAAGTAGCGGATAACAGCGGCGCTCGAGAATTGATGTGTATTCGAATCATAGGGGCTAGTAATCGTCGATATGCTCATATTGGTGACGTTATTGTTGCTGTAATCAAAAAAGCAGTACCAAGGATGCCCCTAGCAAAATCAGAAGTAGTCAGAGCTGTAATTGTTCGTACCTGTAAAGAACTTAAACGTGACGACGGTACGATAATACGATATGATCACAACGCTGCAGTTGTGATTGATCAAAAAGGAAATCCAAGAGGAACTCGCATTTTTGGTGCAATCCCCCGAGAATTGAGACAATTCAATTTTACTAAAATAGTTTCATTAGCTCGTAAGGTATTATAAAAAATGAGATCGTGCTATCTTTGAGGTATTTGAAAAAAATAGATTAAGAACTAGATTAATTCGTAAATTATGTCTCACGCATATATCTTGAAAAATGCATGTTCATAAACCAATAAAAAAGGAAAACATGTTAATTATGTCCAATTTTGAAACACCAATAATTTTAGTTTATCATGGGTAGAGACACTATTGCTGAGTTAATAACCTCTATACGAAATACGGATATGAATAGAAAAGGAGTTGTTCGCATAGCATCTACTAATATGTCCGAAAATATTGTGAAAATACTTTTTCGAGAAGGTTTTATCGAAAACGTTAGAAAACATCAAGAAAAAAACAAATCTTTTTTAGTTTTAACCCTACGACATAAAAGGAATAGGGGAAGGGACAATAAAAAGTATTTAAATTTAAAACGGATCAGTCGACCCGGCCTACGAATCTATTCTAACTCTCAACGAATTCCTAGAATTTTGGGTGGGATAGGGATTGTAATTCTTTCTACCTCTAGAGGTATAATGACCGACCGGGAGGCTCGACTACAAGGAATCGGAGGAGAAATTTTATGTTATATATGGTAATCCTTTTAATATTCAAATGGGATCCGAAACCTCTTCCTATTTGTAAAAAAAAGAAAAGGGCTGAATTATCTAATCTCTTTTCTCCTACATTAATTAATACTTCAAGGAGGCTTCAACAAAAATGAAAGACGAAAAATTTATCCGCGAAGGGTTAGTTACTGAAACTTTCCCCAACGCGATGTTCCGAGTTCAGTTAGATAATGGCGATCTAGTTCTGGGTTATATTTCCGGAAAGATGCGACGTCGTTCTATACAGATACTGCGAGGAGATAGAGTCAAAATTGAAATGACTCGTTATGATTCAACTAAAGGACGTATAATTGCTCGACTCCCAAACAAGGATTCGAAAGATAAGATTAGGTAGTTTTTAGTCAATACGATTCGAAATGAAAAATTTCAAGAAACTTATTTTCTACCAATGAAGTAGATTCAGAATTAAGATAAGGAATAAGAACTATGAAAGTAAGAGCTTCCGTACGTAAAATTTGTCAAAAATGTCGACTAGTCCGCAGGCGGGGGCACATCAGAGTAATTTGTTCCAACCCGAGACATAAACAAAGACAAGGATAATCAGACTCATTAAAAGGCTCAATGTACAAATAAAGAATCTCTTTTGACATGAAATGGATATATCCATATATTTCTGACTCCTATTTATGAGATGATACAATATGGGAAAAGTGAAAACCAATTTACATAGGAGTTTACGTAAGAATAAACGTATTGCTGCGCGTAAAAGTGTACGTAGAATACCAAAAGGGGTTATTCATGTTCAAGCAAGTTTCAATAATACCATTGTCACGGTTACAGATCTCCGGGGTCAGGTGGTTGCCTGGTCCTCAGCCGGTACTTGTGGATTTAAGGGTCCGCAAAAAGGAACACCCTTTGCCGCTCAAACTATAACAGAAGATGCTATTCGTAGAGTACAGGGTATGCACCGAGCAAAAGTTAGGGTAAAAGGTCCCGGTCTAGGAAGAGACGCAGCATTACGAGTTATTGGTAGAAGTGGTATACGATTAACGAATATACGAGATCTAACCTTTTGGCCACATAATGGCTGCAGACCTCCGAAAAAAAGACGTGTATAGAAATAAAGAGTGAATCAATTTCAAAAGAAACAAGAGAAAGAAATAATTCAATTAACTAAAATAATATTACTATGATTCGAGAGAAAGTAAGAGTATCCACTCAGACACTACAGTGGAAGTGTGTTGAATCAAGAACAGAAAGTAAACGTCTTTATTATGGGCGCTTTATTCTATCTCCACTTATGAAAGGCCAAGCCGACACAATAGGTATTGCGATGCGAAGAGCTTTGCTTGGAGAAATAGAAGGAACATGTATCACACGTGTAAAATCTAAGAACGTTGCCCACGAATATTCTACTCTAACAGGTATTCAAGAATCGGTCCACGAAATTTTAATGAATTTAAAAGAAATTGTATTGAGAAGTAATCTATATGGAACTTGTGACGCGTCTATTTGTGTCAGGGGTCCTGGATATGTAACTGCTCAAGATATCATATTACCGCCTTATGTAGAAATCGTCGACAATATACAACATATAGCTAGTTTGACAGAACCAATTCATTTGTGTATTGGATTAGAAATCGAGAGAAATCGCGGATATCGTCTAAAAATGCCACATAACTTTCAAGATGGAAGTTATCCTATAGATGCTATATTCATGCCTGTCCGAAATGTGAATTATAGTATTCATTCTTATGGGAATGAAAAACAGGAGATACTCTTTCTCGAAATATGGACAGATGGGAGTTTAACTCCGAAAGAAGCACTTCATGAAGCCTCCCGGAATTTAATTGATTTATTTATTCCCTTTTTACATAAGGAAGAAGAAAACTTACCTTTAGAAGACAATCAACACACGGTTCCTTTATCCCCTTTTACTTTTCACGATAAATTGGATAAACTCAGAAAAAACAAAAGAACATCGAAATCGATTTTTATTGATCAATCCGAATTCTCTCCCAGGGTCTATAATTGCCTCAAAAGGTCCAATATATATACATTATTGGACCTTTTGAATAAGAGTCAAGAAGATCTTATGAAAATTGAACATCTTCACCTAGAAGATGTAAAAGAGATAGTAAACATTCTAGAAAAACATTTCGCAATTGATTTACCCAAAAAGAAGTTTTAAATCTATTGAATTTTTTTCGTCTTTTTTGAATTAAGATGAAAATAAGTTTTGAATATGGAGCAAAATTCATATATTCGAAACTTCAACTTCTTTCGAATTTTATTGAATAGATGTATCTAGAGAATAGTCGCTTCAAAGCGACTTCTCCCTAGATACACGCATCGTGTTATTTGATAATTCAATCAAATTAAAAAAGACCTAAAGTTAGGGATTTATCAATAGGTAATGTTGCACCAATACCCAACCAAAGAGCGACTGCAGTACCAATCAAAAAGACGGTTGTCGCTACTGGACGACGAAATGGATTTTGGAATTTATTAACATTCTCTAAAAAGGGGACTGTTAATAATCCCGCGGGTACTGAAACCATTAAAAGAACACCCAATAATTTATTGGGCACTGTA